CCTGCGGGATTATTGACAGTACCTTTTTTGGAGAATGTGAATAAATTCCAAAATCCATTTCGTCGTCCAGTGGCTACAACAGTCTTTTTGATCGGTACTGCAGTAGCTCTTTGGTTAGGTATTGGAGCAACATTACCTATTGATAAATCGCTAACTTTAGGTCTTTTTCAAATTGATTTAACCTTGAAATAAAATACCACAACGTATGTATCTAGGGAATAGTCGCTTCAAAGCGAATCCTCCCTAGATACATCTTTTAAATTTCATTATTGATTCATTACGAATCTACGGATCGTGTTAAAGATTCAAAATCATTTTATTTTTCTTTAAGATGAATAATTTTCAATAGATTTAAAACGGATTCTTAGGCAAATCAAATCCGAAATGTTTCTGTAGAATGTCTAATATCTGTTTCACATCTTCCATGCGAAAATATTCAATTTTTAGAAGATCTTCTTGACTGTTAGTCAAAAGGTCCAATAATGTATGTATATTGGACTTTTTAAGACAATTATAGGTCCTGGAAGGCAATTCTGATTGATCAATAAAAATACATTTTAATGCAATTGTTTTTTTGTTTTTCCTTATATTAAAAAATTCATCATGAAAGGTAAAAAGGGGTAAAGAAACCCTGTTTGGATTGTCTTCTAAATGAATTTCCTGCTCTTCCGCATGTAGAAAAGGAATAAATAAATCAATCAAATTACGGGAAGCTTCGTAAAGTGCTTCCTTAGGAGTGAAACTTCCATTTGTCCATATTTCGAGAAAAAGTATCTCTTGTTTTTCATTCCCATTCCCATAAGAATGAATACTATGATTCGCATTTCGAACAGGCATGAATACAGCATCTATAGGATAACTTCCATCTTGATAGTTATTGGGGGTTTTCATACGATATCCGCGGTCCCTCTCGATTTGTAATTCAATACACAAATGAATCGGTTCCGTTAGGTTAGCTATATGCTGTGTAGCATCAACTATTTCGACAGAAGGTGGTAAGATGATATCTTGAGCAGTTACATATCTAGGACCCCTGACGCAAATGGATGCGTCGAGAGTTCCATACAGATTACTTCTCAATACAATTTCTTTCAAATTCATTAAAATTTCATGTACAGATTCTTCAATACCGACTATCGTAGAAAATTCATGTGGTACCTTCTCAGATTTTACACGTGTGATACATGTTCCTTCTATTTCTCCAAGTAAAGCTCTTCGCATCGCGATACCTATCATATCCGCTTGACCTTTCATAAGCGGGGACAGAATGAAGCGGCCATAATAAAGGCGCTTACTGTCTATTCTTGATTCAACGCACTTCCACCGTAGTGCCCGAGTGGATACTGCTATTTCCTCTCGAACCATGCTAATATTATTGATCAGATTTTGGAATCATCATTTATTTCTCTTGAAATCCGTTCAATTCTGATTTCTACACACGTCTTTTTTTAGGGGGTCTACATCCATTATGTGGCATTGGGGTTACATCACGTACGAAACTTAAAAGTATACCACTTCTACGAATGGCCCGTAATGCTGCATCTCTTCCGAGACCAGGACCCTTTATCATGACTTCTGCTCGTTGCATACCCTGATCCACTACTGTACGAATAGCATTTCCCGCAGCGGTTTGAGCAGCAAAAGGTGTCCCTCTTCTTGTGCCTTTGAATCCACAAGTACCGGCGGAGGCCCAAGAAACCACCCGACCTCGTACATCTGTAACAGTCACAATGGTATTGTTGAAACTCGCTTGAACATGAATAACTCCTTTCGGTATTCTACGTCCAGTCTTACGTGAACCAATACGCCCACTCCTACGTGAACCGATTCTTGGTATAGGTTTTGTCATATTTTATCATCTTATAAGTATGAGTCAGAAATATACGGATATATCCATTTCATATGAAAATGGATCCTTTGTTTGTATTTGTACATCGGATCCCTTGGAGAGTCCCTTTTTAGAAAGATTATCCTTGTCTCTGTTTATGTCTCGGGTTGGAACAAATTACTATAATTCGTCCACGTCTACGAATTAAACGACATTTTTCACAAATTTTACGAACGGAGGCCCTTATTTTCATATTTTTCATTCCTTACCTTAATTCCGAATCTACTCCTTAGAAGAAAATAAGTTTCTTGAAATTTGGAACCTCGAATTGGATCCCGACCCCCATGAAAGGAATGTTTAAAAAGGCACCTAATCATTCGAATCTTTGTTCCGAAGTCTATAAATTATACGTCCTCTGGTTGAATCATAACGACTTACTTCGATTTTTACTCTATCTCCTGGCAGAATCCGTATAAAACTACGCCGGATTCTCCCTGAAACATAACCTAGAATTAGATCTTCATTATCTAAACGAACCCGGAACATACCATTGGGAAGTGATTCAGTAATTAAACCTTCATGAATCAATTTTTGTTCTTTCATTCCAGGCAACCCCTTGAAGTATCAACTAATGTAGGAGGAGTGATATTGATATTAGACAACCAGCCTTCCCTCTCTTTTTCACAAATCGGAAGTTACGGATCCAATTCCGATACCCGAACAGAAGAGGGATTACCATATATAACACAAAATTTCTCCTCCGATCCCTTCTAGTCGAGCTTCGCGATCTGTCATTATCCCTCGCGAAGTAGAAAGAATGACAATCCCCATTCCGCCTAAAATCCTAGGTATTTTTTGATAGTTGGAATAGATTCGTAAACCCGGTCGGCTGATACGCTTTAAATTTAAAATAGTTCTATATGTTCCTTTCCTATTCCTTCTATGTCGTAGGGTTGAAACCAATAAATTTTTATTATTTTCTCGGTGTTTCCTAACGTTTTCAATAAAGCCTTCTCGTAGAAGGATTCTAACAATGTTTTCGGTAATATTTGTAGATGCTATTCGAACCGTTCCTTTTTTATCCATATCAGCATTTCTTATCGAAGTTATTATATCAGCAATGGTGTCCCTACCCATGACAAACTAGAATTATTGTTGCCTCTTCTTTTTAATATAATAAACATGTTCTCCCTTTTTTATTTATTCTTTCTTTTTTCTTTACTTTATTATTTTAGTATGAATTTTAGTATGAATTAAAAAGAATTCATAAAGAAAGGTATATGCTTGAGAAAGGAATATGCGTGAGACATAATCTACATAATTGATCTATTTCAGATATCCTACTTATCTATATATCATGATCTCATCTACTAGTATTTATAATACCTCGGGAGCTAATGAGACTATCTTAGTAAAATTCAACTGTCTCAATTCCCGAGCGATCGCTCCAAAAACTCGGGTTCCTTTTGGATTTCCTTCTTGATCAATGACAACTGCCGCATTGTCATCATATCGTATTATCATACCGTTGTCACGTTTAAGTTCTTTACATGTACGTACAATTACAGCTCGAATGACTTCGGATCTTTCTAGAGGCATATTTGGCACTGCTTCTTTTATTACAGCAACAATAACGTCACCAATATTAGCATATCGTCGATTACTAGCTCCTAAGATTCGAATACACATCAATTCTCGAGCTCCGCTGTTGTCCGCTACATTCAAATGGGTCTGAGTTTGAATCATATAATTTGTTTTATCTGCTCTTTCGATGCAAAGGGCGAAGAAAAAAAGAAAGAAATATTCTTTGTCCAGAAATTCGAAAAAAAAAATAAAGAAATCTGCGGTTTTTTTCGTCACTACCCCTTTTGTTGCCACACCCTTATCCCGCAATAACGAATTGAGTTCGTATAGGCATTTTGGACGCAGCTATGGAAATCGCTGCTCTAGCTACAGTTTCTGATATTCCGCCCATTTCATAAAGTATTCGGCCCGGTTTAACGACGGATACCCAATATTCGGGGGATCCCTTACCCGAACCCATACGGGTTTCGGCAGGTCTTACTGTAACGGGTTTGTCGGGAAATAGACGTATCCATATTTTTCCCCCGCGGCGCGCATACCGTGCCATTGCCCGCCGGCCTGCTTCTATTTGTCTAGATGTAATCCAAGCGGGTTCAAGTGCCTGAAGAGCGTATCTACCGAAACAAATATGATTGCCTCGATAAGATATTCCCTTCATCCTCCCTCTATGTTGTTTACGGAATCTGGTTCTTTTTGGGTTATAGTGGATGGGTATTTCTCAATCCCATCTCTACTGCAGAACTGGACATGAGAGTTTCTTCTCATCCAGCTCCTCGCGACCGAAACGAACGATTGTATTTCTATTTAATGAATAAGACAATAAATCCCGCGATTTATTGAGTTAATTGGAATTTGTTATCCATATAAGAATCCGTATATCTTGTACATATATAGATAGACATAGATTTTTATAAGACGTCTAGTTCGATTTATAGATAATGTCTTTCATTTTTATACCGCATCCTCGTTTTAACCTTTACCGAATTGGCTCGGCCAAACAAACAAAAAAATGTGCAATCCAATAAGTCCTTCGCGGGCGAATATTGACTCTTTCATCCGCTTCATTCGTAAGGGCAATCCATGACCTCTCAGAAAAAATGAAGCGGTTCCTGGTTGGTTTCGCCATCCCACCCAATGAATCATTAGGATTCTATTGAAACCGAATCCTCTGCAGTCACAGGTTCCGTCGTTCCCATAGCTTCTCCATTAATGGCTAGGCCTGAACTATGCAATGGAGCTTCCAATGTTAATGAAATTCGTTCTCGAGTCAATCTTCTCAGTCTCTATTGACTTGAGGCTCTCTATTTATTATAGTTTTCCTATGAACTGGATTCATCGAATTTTGATCCATATTAAATTAATGCTTTCTTACACTGCTTTTTCTTTTTTTATGAGATTATTCGTAGGCCATACATATTGGAATCCTATATCATTGATATTTTACTGCTCTCTTTCTCTCATCTTTCCATTTACCGGCATCCTTCTATTTTGATTCACAATCCATACTCAGATGGATTTTTCTTTTATTATTTGATAGAAATGAAAAATTCAGTTGCTACAACTATATGATGTGTCGATCATATAGTGA